CAAATCCAATAAACAATAATCCAATAAAAAAAAAATACATCAATTCATCTCTTCATTTTCTGTAAAAGGGGTACAAATAGCAGAATTTCGTTCCCAAAGGGGATCCTTATTATTATTTTATATTATTTATATATTTTATATTTATATATTTATTTTCTTTATTTTCGTTTTTCATCAAAGCAAATACAAATATGGTCGTTTTCATTTCTTCAACTAGTATCGATGGAGATGGATAAAGACACATGTGGATTAGTACAATTATTGGTAGCGTCATATTCAGGATTCTAAGAGAGACCTCACTGAATTTGGCCTTTTCGATTCCTCCCGATCCGTATAATGAAATCGAATCGAGTACCCTATCTTTCCCGGTAGCACATACACAAATAGAATTCTTATTTGTACGATACAAAATGACTTTAATTTCTTTGATAAAATCCTTTTAATCGGAAAAGTCTCTTCTTTTTTGGCTCCGATTTTGTGTAACCTCAATTATTTGAAACAATCTATCTCATTCAAATTGTACACTGAAGTTTTGATATATTATATGGATCCCATTCCTAATTCAATCAAGTAAAGAGTATATTAATAAAATAAAAATCAAATAAGGACTCTGCCTCTCTTAGAGAGAGAGGGAATGGATAATCTTTTTTAAGGGTTTATGCCGAAGAAAAAACAAACTCTAAAAAAAAAGTGAATTTGGTAGAATATTCGATTTTTTTTTAGAGTTTGTTTGGGTTTGTTTTTGTTTGTAACTTATGTAAGTTTAAAGACGATTAGATGATACTTAGTCAGATGATTGTACAAGGAAGGATATAGTTTTATAGAAAAGAAAGAATGGAAAAGAATGATAAATAAAGTAACAAAGTAAGGAAATTTTCGATTGGATCAGGAATCCATTTTTGGATTTGGTATGAATAAATGATCTTTCTATGTTATACTATTCAATTCTCGACGATAAATCGATTTGAGAGTTCAGATATTGTTATTCATGATATTGATCTGATTCGATATCATCGAGATGGAATTCATCCCATTGAATTTAGAGGCGAAAGATTTCTCATCTCTTATGGGATTAAATCCCGAATTATTGTGAAGTAAAGAAAAACGAAACGATGAGATTATGGAAGTAAATATTCTCGCATTTATTGCTACTGCACTGTTCATTCTAGTTCCTACTGCTTTTTTACTTATAATATATGTAAAAACTGTTAGTCAAAGTGATTAATTTGAATGAAACTTGATTTCTTAGTTCTTATCAATATCAAGAATTAACGAAATAAAATGAAAAGAATTCCAATTTTGCGTTTTAGCTGAAATGAGCGAACTAGAATCAGCAGGATTCTATGAGATCCGATAGTATGGTAGAAAGTAATATATTTACTACCATACTATCTATTTTTGTTATTCTAGTATATAAAGTTGTACTGTAGAAAGATCTGGGCTTAATATGGATCAATCTAGAATGTCATCTTCATATTCATATATAGATAGATATATAGACAATAGATATTAATTATCTATATGGAATGTACATAAGGTTCAAATTTGATTTCTTTTCTTCATATGTTTGATTTGTGTTGGTTCCAATTAATCTGGAATAGTTGAAAGGCGCCTCTTACTCTTATGATTCCAATTCCTGGATTTCTGATTATTTTCAATATGAATCCCGGAATCCATTGAAATAATCAAATCAATGAAAAGAAAAAAAAGAATAGTTGGGGTATGTATTAATAAAAGAAAATCAAGAAATCTTTTTTTAGCATTCCAAAGAAGTAATTAATTGAACACATCCAAGGAAAGGAGTTTTATAAAAACTTTTTCAGATTTCGACGAAAAGAAAAGGATTAGTAAACCCCGCCGATTTTAAATCTTTGAATCATAATATGAAATGAGTCAAGTCAATAAAGTATAGCATAAATCGAATTTATAAAACGAAAATAATAAAAAAAAATACTAAACTAAGTACTAAGTACGCAATATGTGACTTCTCCAAGAAAATATCTTAGTATGCGGAGTATCCCGTTAGAGAATCACTATGTCTATTTTATTTCCCGTAGAAAATCACTTAATTTAATAACTTTTAAATAACTAAAAAAAGAACTACTTTCTTTTGTCTTTGAACCGGAAAAAGGCAAACAAATAAAAAGTAAAAAAGGTTCCGCTGCTCCTTATTGTCCATATATAACTCTGATAAGAGCCGGTTTATCATAATAAAGAATTTAGGAAGAATTCGGTTGGAATAACTTTCCTATCATTTGTATTCTTTTTACTTTTGAAATATGAACACTGGAATCATTAAAATATTTATTTGATTATGATTAAAAGGGTATTATTCAAATATTATTCATAGAATAAATTACTCCACTCGAATCGAATAGAATTTTGAAATTGAATTCAATTATTGAATTCAATTTCAATATAAATAGTTCAATTTAAAATAGTTAAATTAAAAAGTCTTTGCAGAACGATCTATAAAAGAATTGATAGAGTTTCATTTCTCAACTCAATTAGTAGTATCCCTAGAGTCCACTTCTTCCCCATACTACGAGTGAAAGGGAAAATGTAAAGACTACCATCAAAGCAGCCCAAGCGAGACTTACTATATCCATGTGAATTATGTCCCCTATCTCTATGAATATGAAGGAATTTTGCTAGTATTGTTCACTTTTTTCCATTATTTTTCACTAATAATAGTCACTAATAATAATAATAGTCACTAATAATAATATTAGTATCGCTGGTGCAGAGTAAAAAAAAAAAAAAAAAGATTTTGTCCAATACCATTGATGAAACAATCCAAAAAATCCAATTCAATTAATTAGAACCAATTAATTATAAGAAGTTCTTGTATGATTGCTAGTAGAATCGGGAAAGATTAAGCGCAAACAAAATAAGCAGCAGCGCTCTTGGAAATATCACGAGTCTTTTTCCTCCGCTGTTTCTATTGGGGACAATATATCAGCAAAACAGAATAAGGTATTTCGCGTCTTTTGTTGATCAGGCGACACCCGGATTTGAACTGGGGAAAAAGGATTTGCAGTCCCCCGCCTTACCACTCGGCCATGTCGCCAAGGCAATAGAAATAAAAAATAGACGAAAATACCCCCCCCCTTTTTTTTTTTTCTTACTAAACTTCTTTTTTTTTGTACTTTTGTACTTGTATCTTGAATCCCATTTTTCTTAATCTGAATCCCTTTCCTAAAAGAACTCCTTCCTTTTTTGGATTGGATCTATCTCTTTGATTAATTTTGTATAGTATGTCAAAACACGCACTATCTGAATTCTTTCTCCTTTCTATTGAAAGGAAAAACAAAATGTGAATTTTCAGTCACAAAAGCCGAAATTCAGTACAAATTGGAACCGTTAACTATTGACTGAAAATTCATGAACGATTCTCGAATTTGAATCTAAAATTGTATTTCCCGAATGATATAAGAAAATCAAAATGGATATCTAACTATCCAGTATTGATTCTTTTCAATAAAAAAAAGCCTTCTCCATTTCAATTATAACAACAATTATGAGTATATGTAAACCCCAGAACATAAATTATTACACGTATACCTCTAATCAGATATCTTATCTGTTTATGATTCCTATAGAAAATCGATATTTTGCTAGAGCACGCCATGCGCTGTACAGAATAGACCCGCAATAAAAGGAAAGACATATATATAGATAGCTATAGTTCTATCCGCGTATGCTTAATAAAGCTTTCTTCTGCGCTTCAACAAACTCTATTAAAATAAAAAAAAAATATCTCGTCTGTTCGGTGCGAATCCTTTTTTTTTTTTTGAACTGAACAAGGAAATCCACGAAAAAAAGGAAAAAAGCTAAGTGCTAAAAAAACAACTTTATATTGTTTCTAACTATTGGGTTTTTATCTCATCGAAGAGATCAAATCCCGAATTATTTATTTCACTTGTATTGGAATATGTAATATCATAAATAATAGTAGAAATTGAATCACTTTTTGTTATTCTATATAAAATTCCATAAGTCTAAGTTAAGTGGAATTTCTCAATTCTTTTCCAGTTGTATCTGTTGCAAATTCCAATTTGAGTAGAAAATCAAAATTCTCTTTATTCCTCCGTTCATACGTATTTCAGACATTCCATATTCATATATGGAGTTAGATAAAATTTTATGTGATTCTGTAAACAGAATAGCAATTCCATCAGTGCTGATCGATCCATATAATTGGATGAAAAACGATCCAATAATGGGATTTTTTTTTTCAATAAATGGGAAATTAAAAATGCTTGGGGATGGAAATGGGGGAATGTCTACAATACCTGGATTTAATCAGATACAATTTGAAGGATTTTGTAGGTTCATTGATCAGGGCTTAGCAGAAGAACTTTATAAGTTTCCAAAAATTGAAGATAGAGATCAAGAAATTGAATTTCAATTATTTGTGGAAACATATCAATTAGTAGAACCATCGATAAAAGAAAGAGATGCTGTATATGAATCACTTACATATTCTTCTGAATTATATGTATCCGGGGGATTAATTTGGAAAAACAGTAGGGATATGCAAGAACAAACAATTTTTATTGGAAACATTCCTCTAATGAATTCCCTGGGAACTTCTATAGTAAATGGAATATACAGAATTGTGATCAATCAAATATTGCAAAGTCCTGGTATCTATTACCGGTCAGAATTGAACCATAACGGAATTTCGGTCTATACCGGCACTATAATATCAGATTGGGGGGGAAGAGTAGAATTAGAGATTGATAAAAAAGCAAGGATATGGGCTCGTGTGAGTAGGAAACAGAAAATATCTATTTTAGTTCTATCATCAGCTATGGGTTTGAATCTAAGAGAAATTCTAGAGAATGTGTGCTACCCCGAGATTTTCTTGTCTTTCCTGAGCGATAAGGAAAAAAAAAAAATTGGGTCAAGGGAAAATGCCATTTTGGAGTTTTATCAACAATTTACTTGTGTAGGCGGAGGTCCAGTATTTTCTGAATCCTTATGTAAGGAATTAC